CAAACTCCTCAGTTTTTCTTAACCCGAAGCTCAATATGTTCAATATGTATGTAATTATTTTTTATTTTTGATATATACATAGGGAAAGTCGTGTGCAATGAAAACTGCAAGCACGGTTTGGGGAGGGATTTTTTTTCTCTTGCAACATGCAACAAGGAAAAATTATCTACTCCATCCGACTAGTTCCGGGTTCGAGTCCCGGGCAACCCATAAAAAGAATATACTCATTTTAATTTTTTAATTTCTTTATCTTAATCTTATATTTATTTTATATTTTAATTGTTGATGCTTTATAACACTGCCTTTTTTATGGGGTGATTCTTCATAAACCATACATATGGAAATCATATATCATTGAGATCTTTATTCTCTCTTTCTATCATCCTTCCATTTCTCCACATCCCCTTTTAATTTTTAATAATTTTTTTTAATAATTTTTAATGAAAAGAATTTTAGTTGCTACAACTATATGATCGATTAAGTCATATAGTGACTGTTTCTTGGGATCTCGACAATACGAAGCAATAAGTTGGTTATTAGTTTTGAATTTATAATTTATTTAGTTTTGACCACCTCAATTCTAAGTTTAAAGTGGGGAAAGTGGGGTCAGCCTTTAACTCAATTCTAAACTCTAAATAAAAAACTAACGAGTCACACACTAAGCATAGCAATTCTACTAAAATCTAAATTAAAGGGTAAATCAAATTTTTAAAAACCTCCTAGAATTAGAATTGTTCGTTTTTCTTTATTATCTCCGGTGCCATTATTCCTACTTCCGCCGCGCAGCTATAGGTTTGCATTTTTACCCAAAGTTGATGAGTGGTTATATTTATATAATATTTATATAATGGTGGTCCCGAGATAAGGTCCATTATTCTTATTTTCTTATTCCTGGTTTACAAATATCCAAATTTTGATGCCTAAGACTCCATAGATAGTTCTAATCGTATGGGAACAGTGATCAATTTTAGCGCGAATTGTTTGTAGAGGAACCCTGCCTTCTCTGATCCATTCGACACGTGCAATCTCTTTTCCGTCAATACGCCCTGCAATTTGCACTTGAATTCCTTTTGTACCCGTTTGTTCAGTTAATTCAATAGCTTTTTTCATTACCTTTCGAAACGAAACTCTATTTTTTAATTGTAAAGCTATATATTCCGCAAGAATATTAGGTTGTCCATAAGGCTTTTCAATTCTTGTGATAGCAATGTGGAGTCTCCGTTTTACAGAAGGAAACTCTTTTTGTACATTCATCTGTAATTCTTTGACTCCCCTTGTTCGTCCTTCTATTAATAAATTTGGAAATCCAATATAGATTATGACCTGAATCAAATCTATTCTTTTATGAATCCCTATATGGGCAATTCCTTCGAAACCTGAGGATATTCTCTTATTTTTTTTTACATAGTCCTTAATACAATTCCGTATTTTTTCATCTTCTTGTAGACCCGTAGAAAAATTCTTAGGTTTTGCGAACCAAAACGAATAATGACTTTGAGTTGTTCCAAGTCTGAAACCCAGTGGATTTATTTTTTGTCCCATATTTTTCTATTATTTTTCCATCCATATATATTTTTTTCTAAGTAGGAATCGAAATTCTCTTTCTTTACTTTCTCTTTCTTTAGATGAATTTCGATTTTTCTTTTAAAACAATCTTTATATGACAAGTGGTTTTTTTTATCAGATAACTACGCCCTCGAGCCCGGGGTCTTAGCTTTTTCACAATAGTACCTCCATTGACTTCAGCTTTACTAATAAATAAATCAGCTTCATTCAAACCCATATTATGATTAGCATTTGCTGCTGCAGAATAAACTAATTTTAAAATTGGATAAGCTGCCCAATAAGGTAGTAGTTCCAGTATCATGAGTGTTTCCTCATAAGAACGTCCGCGAATCTGATCAATTACTCTTCGTGCTTTGAAAACAGACATACGTATATGTTGAGCTAACACTTTTGCTTCTCTATCCGAATCCGAATTTTCGTTCTTTATCATAAAAAAAAGTTCTCCCCCCGCCAATGAATGAAATGAATGAAATGAATGATAAGTGCCTAGGTGAAGTATAGTAGAAGATAAGTCAGAAAAGTAGAAGTCTTAGTATCTTAGTATATCTTAGTATATAGTATATTAGTATTTAGTATATAGTAGACTAGTAGTAGACTAGAAAAAGAAAATAAAATACTATACCTAGACTCTTACTAGAAGTTACTTTAAGTTAAAGACTCTTAAGATAAGGCTATTCACATGAATACTTAGTAGAACGACTAACGACGAGATTTATTATCGTTTCTCGCGTGTCTCACTAAAGTGAGAGTAGGTGCGAATTCTCCCAATTTGTGACCGACCATACGATCTGTGATATAAATAGGTAAATGTTCCTTTCCATTATGAATAGCGATTGTATGGCCAATCATTGTGGGTATAATGGTAGATGCCCGAGACCAAGTCACTACTATTTCTTTCTCCTCCCTCATGTTGAGTTTTTCAATTCTTCCCAATAAATTATTAGCTACAAAAGGATTTTTTTTTAGTGAACGTGTCACAGCTGATTACTCCTTTTTTTTACATTTTTGAAATAGGACATTCTATGTCCAATATCTCGATCTTAATCTGAAGTATGAAGGTAAGAATCCATACAATAATGATGAACGGAAAAAAGAGAAAATCCTTTAGCTAGATAAGGGAAGGGGCGGATGTAGCCAAGTGGATCAAGGCAGTGGATTGTGAATCCCCCATGCGCGGGTT